CAAGAAAGCTCTATGAAAAAATGTTGGTTCCATTCGATGTTATCCAATGTGGAGTTAGAATACAGGTGTAGGCTAAGTAAATCAATGGATAATCTTGGTCCTCTTGAAAATACCAGTGTAAGTGAAGACCCGATTCTAAATGATACAGAAAAAAACACCTATAATTGGAGTCATAGTGACAGTAGTAATGTTGATCATTTAGTCGGCGTTAGGGACATTCGGAATTTAAACGTGGATGACACTTTTTTAGTTTTAGGTAGGGATAATAAAAAAGACGGTTATTCCATATATTTTGATATTGAAAATCAAGTTTTTGGGATTGACAATAATCATTCTTTTTTGAGTGAATTAGAAAAAGAATTTTCTAGTTATTGGAATTCTAGTTATTTAAATAAGGGGTCTAGGAGTGACGATTCCCACTATGATTATTCTATGTATGATAATAAATATAGTTGGAATAATTACATCAATAGTTGCATTGACAGTTATCTTCGTTCTCAAATCGGGATTGCTAGTTCTATTTTAAGTGGTAGTGAAAATTACAGCGAAAGTTACATTTCTACTTACATTTTGGGTGAAAGTAGAAATAGTAGTGAAACCGGGAATTCCAGGCTAAGAACTAGCACGAACGGCAGCGATTTCGCTCTAAGAGAAAATTCTAATGATCTCGGCGTAACTCAAAAATACAAGCATTTGTGGGTTCAATGTGAAATTTGTTATGGATTAAATTATAAGAAATTTTTTAAATCAAAAATGAATATTTGTGAACAATGTGGATATCATTTGAAAATGAGTAGTTCAGATAGAATTGAACTTTCGATTGATCCAGGCACTTGGGATCCTATGGATGAGGAGATGTTCTCTCTGGATCCCATTGACTTTCATTCAGAGGAGGAACCTTATAAAGATCGTATTGATTCTTATCAAAAAAAGACAGGATTAACCGAGGCCATTCAAACCGGCATAGGTCAACTAAACGGCATTCCCGTAGCAATTGGGGTTATGGATTTTCAGTTTATGGGGGGTAGTATGGGATCGGTAGTAGGCGAGAAAATTACTCGTTTAATCGAGTATGCTACCAATCAATTTTTACCTCTTATTCTAGTGTGTGCTTCCGGAGGAGCACGCATGCAAGAAGGAAGTTTGAGCTTGATGCAAATGGCTAAAATTTCTTCCGCTTTATATGATTATCAATCGAATAAAAAGTTAGTTTATGTATCAATCCTTACATCTCCTACGACTGGTGGGGTGACAGCTAGTTTTGGTATGTTGGGGGATATCATTATTGCTGAACCCAACGCCTACATTGCATTTGCAGGTAAAAGAGTAATTGAACAAACATTGAATAAGACAGTACCTGAAGGTTCACAAGCGGCTGAATTTTTATTCCATAAGGGCTTATTCGATCCAATCGTACCACGTAATCTGTTAAAGGGCGTTCTGAGTGAGTTATTTCAGCTCCACGCTTTCTTTCCTTTGAATCATAACTTAAGTAGAACCTTAACTTAAGTTAATAGTTAATTAAATTGAATTCCTTAAATTATTTTCTTTCTGGCGAATAACTATTTAGAATAAGTATTTATTTATCGGAATCAAAGGAAAAATCCGAAGAATGGATTTTTTTTGGTGACATAAGAGTAAATTATGGAAAGAATCATACAGATAATTTTTTTTTTTACCGATATCCCTGATATCCCTGATTCCTAATTAGGAAACCTCTATGAACAAGATAAAAGAGCGAATTCTTTTTCCGCGAAATTCAATTGGGCAGGGTAGTAAATTAAATAATAAATAAAACGAATTTCATGTTCTTTTCTTCCTATGTTCTTTTCTTCCTTTCGTATTATATTATAACTATAAACTATAACGAATTTTGGAATAATTTATAAGGGGAAGAAACTCTTTATTAAATTCAAATTATAAGACAAGAAAAAGATAAGAGAAGAATAACAAACAAGTGGATTATCATACATGTATTTCATGTAGAAAAATGAATAAGTCCATTTAGTTAGTTCTATATTCCTTGCACTTTCTTATATATACTCACTTAGATATACTTAGTATAATTATATAGGAATTCTAATAATTTTAAGAGATCCTTCTATTTAAGATATCTTTCTAACAATATAATATAGCGATAATAGGTAAAAAGATTAATATAACAAGATTAATATAACAATAAATAAATAACAGGTACAAATATTAAATCGAGGTGCCCATTCTATGACAATTCTCAACAGCTTACCCTCTATTTTTGTGCCTTTAGTGGGCTTAGTATTTCCGGCAATTGCAATGGCTTCTTTATCTCTTCATGTTCAAAAAAACAAGATTTTTTAGATCTGATGGGGGCAAATTTCATCTATTTTTTTTTTTCAAGACTTAGACTTGGATCATAACACAGATATCTATTCAGTATAATATGGTATAACTTGTGGCTTCTTTCAAACAGAAAAGAAAGGGCAGGCGTAAACGTAAATATGATATATGAGTAAACGAGCTATTTGTTGAAAATAAGTCGCGATTGGGGCGGATGCCTGAAATAAATGCAAAGCCCATGTAGCTATATATGTGTAGTATGTGTAGATAGGGGATCATATGAGGGGGCTCCTATTATTTTACTTTTAGATCTAACGAATTGCTTCGAAAGATTCACATCAGAATAGTGCAAGTTGATGAAAGTTCCTTCGGAAACAAAAAAACGTAAAGTAAAATTCATTTTGGCCGGTCTCCCACTTCCAATAAAATGCAACTAGATCTAGTATGAGTTGGCGATCAGAACATATATGGATAGAACTTATAGCGGGGTCTCGAAAAATAAGTAATTTCTGCTGGGCCATTATACTTTTTTTAGGTTCATTGGGGTTTTTATTGATTGGAATTTCCAGTTATCTTGACAGAAATTTGATATCTTTATTCCCGTCTCAGCAAATCATTTTTTTTCCACAAGGGATCGTGATGTCTTTCTATGGGCTCGCCGGTCTGTTTATTAGCTCTTATTTGTGGTGCACAATTTCGTGGAATGTAGGTAGTGGTTATGATCGATTCGATAGAAAAGAAGGAATAGTGTGTATTTTTCGTTGGGGATTTCCAGGAAAAAATCGTCGCATCTTACTACGACTCTTTATGAAAGATATTCAGTCTATCAGAATAGAAGTTAAAGAGGGTTTTAATGCTCGGCGTGTCCTTTATATGGAAATCAGAGGCCAGGGGGCCATTCCTTTGACTCGTACTGATGAGAATTTGACTCCACGAGAAATTGAGCAAAAAGCAGCGGAATTGGCCTATTTTTTGCGTGTACCAATTGAAGTATTTTGAAATAAACGGAAGCACTTTTCTTAGCAGGAGGTAAAAAACCAAAAAATCCTCTTTTTTTTTTTTTCTATAACATAACTTAACTTAAATTTATTCATAATACTGATGAACCAAAGAAGACGTATATTATATATACGGAATATATACGGAAAACGGAAAAATTGAAAACAGAACTTTTTTTTATGCGTATGTAAATTCACAAAATTCAAGGACTAACCACTGACTCACAAATAAAAAAGAGGGAATAGATTCGCGGGTTCGAAGCTTTCTATTCTAAATTCTAATATCTAATATTAGAATAGAACTTATGCTTGATAGAAATATTAGATCGTATAGAGTTGACGAATGAAGCGGATTCATTAAAAATTCACAGACGAAAAAATGGAAAAAAAAGCATTCATTCCCCTTCTATATCTTACGTCTATAGTATTTTTGCCCTGGTGGGTCTCTTTTTCATTTAATAAAAGTCTGGGATCTTGGATTATTAATTGGTGGAATACTACTAAATCCGAAACTTTTTTAAATGATATTCAAGAAAAGAGTATTCTAGAAAAATTAATAGAATTTGAGGAACTCTTCCTGTTGGACGAAATGATAAAGGAATACCCCGAAACACATCTACAAAAGTTTCGTATCGGAATCCACAAAGAAACGATCCAATTGATCAAGATGCACAACGCAGATCGTATAGATACGATTTTGCACTTCTCGACAAATATAATCTGTTTCGTTATTCTAAGTGGTTATTCTTTTTTAGTTAATGAAGAACTTTTTATTCTTAATTCTTGGGTTCAAGAATTCATATATAACTTAAGCGACACGATAAAAGCCCTTTCTATTCTTTTATTAACCGACTTATGCATAGGATTCCATTCACCCCACGGTTGGGAACTAATGATTAGCTCTTTCTACAAGGATTTTGGATTTGCTCATAATGATCAAATTATATCTGGACTTGTTTCCACCTTTCCAGTAATTTTCGATACAATTTTTAAATATTGGATCTTCCGTTATTTAAATCGTGTATCTCCGTCACTTGTAGTGATTTATCATTCAATGAATGACTGAAAAATGATCCACCGATCCAATTAGAATTTTGTTATTTTGTCCATAAGTAAAATAAAATATTCAAAATCTTACTTTTTTTTTTTTATACACTTATTTTTTCTATACATCCAAGAGATTCGGATTCCTCCTATATTTTAGTATTTTAGTAAAAATTTTTCAGTAACTAGCAGCATCGTGGATAGGGAACTATCCTAGCGACCTACCTAATTTTATTGTAGAAATTTTCTGGATCAACGACTGGACCATGCAAACTAGAAAGACCCTCTCTTGGATAAAGGAAGAGATTACTCGCTCCATTTCCGTATCGCTCATGATATATATAATAACTGGGGCATACATTTCAAATGCATATCCCATTTTTGCACAGCAGGGTTATGAAAATCCGCGCGAAGCAACTGGTCGTATTGTATGCGCGAATTGTCATTTAGCTAATAAGCCCGTGGGTATTGAGGTTCCACAAGCGGTACTTCCTGATACTGTATTTGAAGCAGTTGTTCGAATTCCTTATGATATGCAACTAAAACAAGTTCTTGCTAATGGTAAAAAGGGAGCTTTGAATGTGGGGGCTGTTCTTATTTTACCTGAGGGGTTTGAATTAGCCCCTCCTGATCGTATTTCGC